AATTGTACGGACCCGCAAAGAACTCAAACGTGACAACGGTATGATAATACGATATGATGACAATGCTGCGGTTATTATTGATCAAAAAGGAAATCCAAAAGGAACTCGAGTTTTTGGTGCAATCGCTCGAGAATTGCGACAATTAAACTTTACAAAAATCGTTTCATTAGCTCCCGAGGTATTATAAACCACTAGAATAGTAGATTTTTTGAATGAAATTGAGTAGTAGATTGTGTATCACGTATATACCTTTCCTTTTTACAAAAAAAAGAATAAACTAAGAAAAGCATGTTGATTATATCCAAATTCGGAGCACCACAAATTTTAGGGCATCATGAGTAGGGACACCATTGCCGATATAATAACCTCGATACGAAATGCTGACATGAATAGAAAGGGAACGGTTCGAATAACATCGACTAAAATCACGGAAACCCTTGTTAAAATACTTTTACGAGAAGGTTTTGTCGAAAACGTGAGGAAACATCAAGAAAAAAATAAATATTTTTTGGTTTTAACTCTACGACATAGAAGGAATAGGAAAGGACCATATACAAAATTTTTAAATTTAAAACAGGTCAGTCGCCCGGGTCTACGAATCTATTCTAATTATCAACGACTTCCTAGAATTTTAGGTGGAATGGGGATTCTAATTCTTTCTACCTCTCGAGGTATAATGACAGACCGAGAGGCTCGACTAGAAAGAATTGGCGGAGAAATTTTATGTTATATATGGTAATTCCTATGATATACGAATTGGATCCGAAATTTCTTATTTTTGACCAAAAGAAAAAGGACGGGTTGTCTAATATCACTCCTCCTCCATCCGTTGAAACTTTAAAGGGGTTTTACCTGGAATGAAAGAAGAAAAATCGATTCATGAAGGTTTAATTATTGAATCACTTCCTAACGGCATGTTCCGGGTTCGTTTAGATAATGAGGATCTGATCCTAGGTCATGTTTCGGGAAGGATACGGCGTAGTTTTATACGAATCCTGCCGGGGGATAGAGTTAAAATTGAAGTAAGCCGTTATGATTCAACCAGAGGACGTATAATTTATAGACTCCGTAACAAGGATTCAACCGATTAAGTTGCTTTTCCACTTCTACATTCCGGAATACGAGAAAATTTCAAGAAACTTATTTTCTTCCAAGAAACAGATTCAGAATTCAAATAAGGAATGAAAAATATGAAAATAAGAGCCTCCGTTCGTAAAATTTGTGAAAAATGTCGCCTAATTCGTAGGCGGGGACGAATTATAGTAATTTGTTCCAACCCGAAACATAAACAACGACAAGGATAATAAGTCTACTAATAAAGTAGACTTTCTAACGGACGCGATGTACAAATGATGTACAAAAAAAGAAAAATTTTGTTTTGACATGAAATGGATATTTCCATATATCTCTGACTCATATTTATGAGACAATAAAATATGGCAAAACCCATACCAAGAATTGGTTTACATAGGAATAGGCGTATTAATTCACGTAAGAGTGCACGTAAAATACCAAAAGGGGTTATTTATGTTCAAGCCGGGTTCAACAATACCATTGTGACTGTTACAGATGTACGAGGTCGAGTGGTTTCTTGGGCCTCCGCCGGCACTTGCGGGTTCAAAGGGGCAAAAAGAGGGACACCGTTTGCTGCTCAAACTGCAGCAGGAAACGCTATTCGTAAAGTCGTCGAGCAAGGTATGCAACGAGCAGAAGTCATGATAAAGGGTCCTGGTCTCGGAAGGGATGCAGCATTACGAGCTATTCGGAGAAGCGGCATATTGTTAAGTTTTGTACGCGATGTAACCCCCATGCCACATAATGGCTGTCGACCCCCTAAAAAAAGACGTGTGTAAAAAAAAACTAAGCATTGGAGGGATTTCAAGAGAAATAAATGACTCAACGATCTAATCTATTATCTATAATATTACTATGGTTCGAGAGAAAATAAGAGTATCTACTCGGACACTGCAGTGGAAGTGTGTTGAATCAAGAACAGATAGTAAACGTCTTTATTATGGACGCTTTATTCTATCTCCACTTATGAAAGGTCAAGCCGACACAATAGGAATTGCGATGCGCAGAGCTCTGCTTGGAGAAATCGAAGGAACATGTATTACACGCGCAAAGTCTGAGAAAATACCACACGAATATTCTACTATGATAGGTATTCAAGAATCCGTATATGAAATTTTAATGAATTTGAAAGAAATTGTATTGAGAAGCAATTTATATGGAACCTGTGATGCGTCTATTTGTGTTAGGGGACCTGGATGTGTAACTGCTCAAGATATCATATCACCACCTTATGTGGAAATCGTTGATACTACACAACATATAGCTAACTTGACGGAACCAATAGATTTGCGTATTGGATTAAAACTCGAAAGGAGTCGCGGATATCGTATAAAAACGCCAAATAACTTTCAAGACGGAAGTTTTCCGATAGATGCTGTATTCATGCCTGTTCGAAATGTGAATCATAGTATTCATTCGTATAGTA